TTCGATTTGTTATTTGTTATTGAATTGCGTGCGCATAAAGACCATAAAACGCATAAAGACCATAAAAAGAGTTTCGTTTTATGGTTCTTTCATATACGTTTTCTTTAATTGAATGAACGTTCTGATTCTCAATTTATCAAAATACTTCAATTGGTACACGCAAGAAATAGGCTAATTCAGCAGCCTTTTGTTCAATTTCTCGTGGAGTCAAATTCTCATCAGTACGGGTCAAGGGAATGGACCCCTGGCCTCGGATGTCCATATAAAGAACACGACGAGCATAAATACCCTCTTTAACTTCTATTCTAACGGACTGAATATCTTTTATAAGGAATCGGAGGAATATGCGACGATTTTTTCCCGGAAATCCCCAACGAAAAATACAGACTATTCCTTCCTTTCTATCGAATCGATCATAACCACTACCTACATTCCAGGAAATTGTGCACCACAAATAAGAGCTAATAAAGAGACCCGCAATTCCGTAGAAAGACATCACGATTCCTTGTGGAAAAAAAATGATTTGCTGAGGCGGAAAAAAAGATAGCAAATTTCTACCAAGATAACTGGAAGTTCCAACTAATAAGAAGCCTAATGAACCTAAAAAAAGGATCAAGGCCCAGCAGAAATTACTTATTTTTCGAGACCCCGTTATAAGTTCTATCCATATATCGTCTGATCGCCAAGTCATACTTTACTCGATTGCATTTTATTGGAATTGAGATAATACCCCAGAGAAATTTGACTTTACTTTTTTGTTTCCGAAGTAACTCTCATCAACTAGCACTAGTTTGAGGTGAACTAGCACTAGTTTGATGTCAACCTTTAGGAGTAATTCATCAAATTGGTTAAATCTAAAATAATAACATACTCTTTATTTAATACGATCCCACTATACATATCGATATACATATAGATTCACCGACTACATTTCAGCCATCCAGAGATCCTGATCTATTTGAAAATTGCTAGAATTGATATATCCATATATCATGTTTCTGCGGGCATAAGAGTTTTTTCCTTTATGTTCGGTGGAAATCACATGTTATACTATATTCCAATAAATAGATATCCGTGTTATGATACAAGTCCACGTTTTCAAAAAAAAAATGGATGAGATTGGGTCCCAGCGGATCTAAACAATCTTGTTTTTTTGAACATGAAGAAATAAAGAAGCCATTGCAATTGCCGGAAAGACTAGGCCTACTAACGGCACAAAAATAGATGGAAGGTTCAAATTTGTCATAGAAGGGGTACCTCGATTTACTATTTGTATCTGTTATTATGTTATTATATAAATAAAGATATCTTGTAATAATTATAATTAAATTAAGAATTTGAATTCTAATTAGATAATATTTATTATTAATAGAATTTGAAGAATTTTAAATTCTTAGTATAGATCGAAGTATCGATATATCTAAATCTAACTGAGTACGTATAATAAGAATAAGTGCAAAGAATGTAGAACTGTAGAACTAAATAAATGGACTTATTCATCTCCTCCATGAGAAAGATATGTATGATAATGATAATAAACTTTATTATTTTTCTTCATTTCTTTGTCTTTTGTTCTTGTCTTCTAATTTTCTAAAAATAGATAAAGAGTTTTTTACCGATTATCGAAGGATTCGTTCGAATCCGACCCAACATGGATTTTTAGCTAAAATGGTTTTTCGGTAGATAGAGAAAGATACAAAACTCTATTATCTATATTTAAATTTCAAATTATATACCTAAGACAAGACCAAATTCGTTTTATTTTACTAATTTCACGAACGGAAGAACTCACTCTTGGTGATAAAGGTTTCTTGATTCGTAATCAGGAATATAGGTCAAAAAAAGAGTTATCCTCAACTTTCGTTTTGATTCTTTCTACAATTCGATCTTCTATCACCAAAGAAAAGGCCATTATTATCTTATTTACTTTGATTCCGATAAACTAACTACTTTTTGCTACAAACACAAAAAAAATAATTGAACTTAGTGCTCTACTTGATTTTGCTTGACTTTTGATTCAAAGGAAAAAAGGCGTGGAGCTTAAATAACTCACTCAGAACGCTTTTTAAAAGATTACGTGGTACAATTAGGTCGAATAAACCCTTCTGGAATAAGTATTCAGCTGCTTGTGAACCTTCGGGTACTGTTTTATTCAATGTTTGTTCAATTACTCTTTTACCTGCAAATGCAATGTAGGCATTGGGTTCGGCAATAATGATATCCCCCAACATACCAAAACTAGCTGTCACTCCACCAGTTGTCGGAGATGTAAGGATTGATACATAAAATAATTTTTTATTTAATTGATAATCATATAAAGCAGACGATATTTTAGCCATTTGCATCAAGCTCAAACTTCCTTCCTGCATGCGCGCCCCCCCAGAAGCACACACTATAATAAGAGGTAAATTTTGATTGGCAGCGTGTTCAATCAAACGGGTGATTTTCTCTCCGACTACGGATCCCATACTACCCCCCATAAACTGAAAATCCATAACCC